CGTACCACGTAATCTTTTAAAGTATGTTGTAAGTGAGTTATTTCAGCTGCATTCTTTCCTTTGAATCAAAATAAAGTTGAGCATGAAAGTCAATTATAAATTATTGCACTGAGTATATACTCACTTAAATATATTAGATATAATTAGTATAATTATATAATTAGTTAGATAATTCGAATTCGAATTAAGATATTTTTAGAACAATATAAAAAACAGGTACAAATAGTAAATCGAGGTACCCATTCTATGACAACTATCAACTTTCCCTCTATTTTGGTGCCTTTAGTGGGCCTAGTATTTCCGGCAATTGCAATGGCTTCTTTATTTCTTCATGTTCAAAGAAACAAGATTGTTTAGACACAATGGGGTCAAATCTGATTTTGTCAAGATTTAGATTTGAATCATAACACAGATATCGATTTAGTAGAAAGTGGAATATGGTATAACACGTGATTTCTTCCAAACATAAAAAAAGCAACTTTTATGTATGTGAAAACGAGTAATTTAATTCAAATTCTTTTCAAGATTAGGATCGAATCGTTAGATGTTTAAAATAGAAAGTAAATGTATGTAGAGATCTATGACGTGGTAGGTTCTATGAAGGGGATATTCTTATATCAAACTAATTTGATGAATTACCCCATAAAAGTTCACATCCGAATAGAATGGTGCTAGTTGATGAGAGTTACTTCGGAAACAAAAAGAATACGTAAAGTAAAACAAGTTTTACTTTACGTATTCTTTTTTAAATTCAAATTCAATTAAATGCAACTCGATATAGTATGAATTGGCGATCAGAACGTATATGGATAGAACTTATAACAGGGTCTCGAAAAATAAGTAATTTTTGCTGGGCCTTTATCCTCTTTTTAGGTTCATTCGGCTTCTTATTGGTTGGAACTTCCAGCTATCTTGGTAGCAATTTGATATCTTTATTTCCTTCTCAGCAAATCCTTTTTTTTCCACAAGGGATCGTGATGTCTTTCTATGGGATCGCAGGCCTCTTTATTAGTTCCTATTTGTGGTGCACAATTTCATGGAATGTAGGTAGTGGTTATGATTTATTCGATAGAAAAGAAGGTAGAGTGTGTATTTTTCGTTGGGGATTCCCTGGAAAAAATCGTCGCATTTTCCTACGATTCCTTATAAAAGATATTCAGTCGATAAGAATAGAACTTAAAGAGGGTATTTCTACTCGTCGTATCCTTTATCTAGAAATCCGAGGCCAAGGGGCCATACCGTTGACTCGTACTGATGAGAATTTGACTCCACGAGAAATTGAACAAAAAGCTGCTGAATTGGCCTATTTCTTGCGTGTACCAATTGAAGTTTTTTGAAATGAATTGATGAAGAACTGCTTTCTCATTCTCAGCTGGGGGTAAAAAAAACTCTCCAATTTTTGTATTGTTTTGACACCCATTTTTAATTATCACATCCCATTCATAAATTTCTATCCATTTTTTTTATTTTTGTACTATGGGTAGTCAGTTCAATTTTTTCGAAATATTTGATATTTCGATAGTTTTATTTTTTTATTTCAAAATCTTAATTCTTTACTTGAAGTGCATTTTTCAGGTATTTTTCGAAAGGAAAGAATTGCTTCGAATTTGACCAATTCAAATATCTGGAAAAAAGAAGTTTTTATTATTTCTTTATTAGATTTTTGTATTATTTCAACATTCTTCCAAATTATCAAGGAAAGATTCATCACCGAATGACAAAGCAAAGAATAACTTCATAGATTTGATACCTTGTAATAGAACTTATGCTTTATATAAATTTTTGATCACATAGAGTCGACGAATAAAATTGGTTCATTAACAATTGAATTTAGAGATGAAAAAAATGTCAAAAAAGAAAACATTTATTCCCCTTCTATTTATTGCATCTATAGTCTTTTTACCTTGGTGGATCTCTCTCTCATTTCATAAAAATATGGAATCTTGGGTTACTAATTGGTGGAATACTAAACAATCCGAAACTTTCTTGAATGATATTCAAGAAAAGAGTGTTCTAGCAAAATTTATAGAATTAGAGGAGCTACTCCTGTTGGACGAAATGATAAAGGAATACCCGAAGATACATTTACAAAAACTTCATATAGGAATCCACAAAGAAACGATTCAATTGATCAAGATGTACAACGGGGATTTTATTCATACGATTTTGCACTTCTCGACAAATATAATCTGTTTCATTATTCTAAGTGGTTATTCTATTCTGTGTAATAATGAACTTCTTATTCTTAACTCTTGGATTCAGGAATTTCTATATAACTTAAGTGACACAATCAAAGCATTTTCTATTCTTTTATTAACTGATTTATGTATCGGATTCCATTCGCCCCATGGTTGGGAACTTATGATTGGTTCTATCTACAAAGATTTTGGATTTGTTTATAACGATCAAATTATATCTGGTCTTGTTTCCACTTTTCCCGTCATTCTAGATACAATTTTAAAATATTGGATCTTCCGTTATTTAAATCGTATATCCCCAT